CTCAGAAGATTCTTCCACAATGGACTCCGATAAGTGAGATTTCGAGTCAATGTTTACAGAATCTTCTTCTGTCCGAAGAAATGATTCATCGAAATAATGAGTCACCCGTTCCATTGATATGGGCACATCTGAGATCAACAAATGCTCGGGAGTTCCTCTATTCCATCTTTTTCCTTCTTCTTGTTGCTGGATATCTCGTTCGTATACATCTTCTCTTTGTTTCCCGAGCCTCTAGTGAGTTACAGACAGAGTTAGAAAAGATCAAATCTTTGATGATTCCATCATACATGATGGAATTTCGAAAACTTCTGGATAGGTATCCTACATCTGAACTGAATCCTTTCTGGTTAAAGAATCTCTTTCTAGTTGTTCTGGAACAATTAGGAGATTCTCTGGAAGAAATACGGGGTTCTGCTTCTGGTGGCAACATGCTATTGGGTGGTGGTCCCGCTTATGGGGTCAAATCAATACGTTCTAAGAATAAATATTGGAAGATCAATCTCATCGATCTTGTAAGTATCATACCAAATCCCATCAATCGAATCATTTTTTCGAGAAATACGAGACATCTAAGTCGTACAAGTAAAGAGATCTATTCATTGATAAGAAAAAGAAAAAACGTGAACGGTGATTGGATTGATGAGAAAATAGAATTCTGGGTCGCGAACAGTGATTCGATTGATGATGAAGAAAGAGAATTCTTGGTTCAGTTCTCCACCTTAACGACAGAAAAAAGGATTGATCAAATTCTATTGAGTCTGACTCATAGTGATCATTTATCAAAGAATGACTCTGGTTATCAAATGATTGAACAACCGGGATCAATTTCCTTACGATACTTAGTTGACATTCATCAAAAGGATCTAATGAATTATGAGTTCAATAGATCCTGTTTAGCAGAAAGACGGATATTCCTTGCTCATTATCAGACAATCACTTATTCACAAACCTCGTGTGGGGCTAATAGTTTTCATTCCCCATCTCCTCATGGAAAACCCTTTTCGCTCCGCTTAGCCCTATCCCCTTCTAGAGGTATTTTAGTGATAGGTTCTATAGGAACTGGACGATCCTGTTTGGTCAAATACCTAGCGACAAACTCCTATGTTCCTTTCATTACGGTATTTCCGAACAAGTTCCTGGATGACAAGCCTAAAGGTTATCTTATTGATGATATCGATATTGATGATAGTGACGATATCGATATTGATGATAGTGACGATATTGATGATAGTGATGATGACCTTGATATTGATACGGAGCTGCTAACTATGACGAATGTGCTAACTATGTATATGACGCCGAAAATAGACCGATTTGATATCACCCTTCAATTCGAATTAGCAAAAGCAATGTCTCCTTGCATAATATGGATTCCAAACATTCATGATCTGCATGTGAATGAGTCGAATTACTTATCCCTCGGTCTATTAGAGAACTATCTCTCCAGGGATTGTGAAAGATGTTCCACTGGAAAGATTCTTGTTATTGCTTCGACTCATATTCCCCAAAAAGTGGATCCCGCTCTAATAGCTCCGAATAAATTAAATACATGCATTAAGATACGAAGGCTTCTTCTTCCACAACAACGAAAGCACTTTTTCATTCTTTCATATACTAGGGGATTTCACTTGGAAAAGAAGATGTTCCATACTAACGGATTCGGGTCCATAACCATGGGTTCCAATGCGCGAGATCTTGTAGCACTTATCAATGAGGCCCTATCAATTAGTATTACACAGAAGAAATCCATTATAGAAACTAATACAATTAGATCAGCTCTTCATAGAAAAACTTGGGATTTTCGATCCCAGATAAGATCGGTTCAGGATCATGGGATCCTTTTCTATCAGATAGGAAGGGCTGTTACACAAAATGTACTTCTAAGTAATTGCCCCATAGATCCTATATCTATCTATATGAAGAAGAAATCATGTAAGGGAGGGGATTCTTATTTGTACAAATGGTACTTCGAACTTGGAACGAGCATGAAGAAATTCACGATACTTCTTTATCTTTTGAGTTGTTCTGCCGGATCGGTCGCTCAAGATCTTTGGTCTTCATCCAGACACGATGAAAAAGATTGGATCACTTCTTATGGATTCGTTGAGAATGATTCTGATCTAGTTCATGGCCTATTACTATTATTACTATTAGAAGTAGAAGGTGCTCTGGCGGGATCCTCACGGACAGAAAAATATTGCAGTCAGTTTGATAATAATCGAGTGACATTACTTCTTCGGTCCGAACCAAGGAATCAGTTAGATATGATGCAAAATGGATCTTGTTCTATCGTTGATCAGAGATTTCTATATGAAAAATACGAATCGGAGTTTGAAGAAGGGGAAGGGGCCCTTGATCCGCAACAGATAGAGGAGGATTTCTTCAATCACATAGTTTGGGCTCCTAGAATATGGCGCCCTTGTGGCAATCTATTTGATTGTATCGAAAGGCCCACGGAATTGGGATTTCCCTATTGGACTGGGTCATTTCGGGGCAAATG